CTTCTGTTCCTTCTACTTCCTCTTCTGTCCCTTCTACTTCCTCTTCTGTCCCTTCTACTTCATCTTCTGTCCCTTCTACTTCATCTTTTTCTGTCCCTTCTACTTCATCTTCTGTTCCTTCTACTTCATCTTTTTCTGTCCCTTCTACTTCATCTTTTTCTGTCCCTTCTACTTCATCTTCTGTTCCTTCTACTTCATCTTCTGTCCCTTCTACTTCATCTTTTTCTGTTCCTTCTACTTCATCTTTTTCTGTCCCTTCTACTTCATCTTTTTCTGTTCCTTCTACTTCATCTTCTGTTCCTTCTACTTCCTCTTCTGTCCCTTCTACTTCATCATTATCAAACTGACTGGAATCTTTTTCTGTCGGCGAGGATCCCACCAGAGCGCCTTCTAACTCTAATAGACCATGAACTAGATCAGATAGGCCATGAACTAGATCAGAATCGTTCTCAACGAGTCCATAAGAAGTGATCCTATTTTTTTCATCGGGTCCGGGGGGAGACAAAAGGTCTTGAGCGATCGATCCGGCAGAACAACTCAAAAGATAAAGAAGTATCGTTAATTTCTTCATGCTCGTTCCAAGTTCGAAGTACCATTTGTACAAATCAGAATCCCCTTCGTCACATGAGTTCTTCTTGATATAGATAGATATAGGATCTATGGGGCAATTCCTTAGAAGTACATTTTGTGCAACAGCCCTTCCTATCTGATAGAAAAGGATCCCATGCTCCTGAACCGGTCTTACGTCGGCTCGCAAATCCCAAGTTTTTCTATGAAGAGCAGATCTAATTGTAGTAGTGTCTATAATTGATTTCTTCTGTGTAATACTAATCGATAGGGCCTCATTGGTAAGTGCTACAAGATCTGGTACACTGGGACCCAAGGTTGTGGACCCGAATCCATTAGTATGGAACATTTTCTTTTCCAAGTGAAATCCCCTAGTATATGAAAGGGTGAAAAGGCACTTTCGTTGTTGTGGAATAAGAAGCCTTCGTATCTTAATGCATGTATTTAATTTATTCGGAGCTATTAGAGCGGGATCCACTTTTTGGGGAATATGAGTCGAAGCAATAACAAGAATATCATTTTTAGTGGAACATCTTTCACAATCCCTGGAGAGATGGTTCACTAATAGACCGAGGGATAAGTAATTCGACTCATTCGAATCCAGATCATGAATGTTTGGAATCCATATTATGCAAGGAGACATTGCTTTTGCTAATTCGAATTGAAGGGTGATATAAAATTCGTCTATTTCCTCGTCCAGCATCTGATACACAAGTGGCACATTCGTCGTAGTTAGCAACTCCGTCATCTCGCTATCAACAAAATCGTCCATATCACCAGGCTCATAATCGTCCATATCACCAGGCTCATAATCGTCACTGTCACTATCCTCAAAATCGTCACTGTCATCGTAAAAAAAATCAAAAAAACTGCCCTCGTAATCGTCCGCCTCGTCACCATACTCATCAAAAAAGCCACTCTCGTCAATATCAAAACCGTTAGGCGTCTTGTTATCCAGGAACTTGTTCAGAACTACTGTAATGAAAGGAACATAGGAGTTTGTCGCTAGGTATTTGACCAAATAGGATCGTCCAGTTCCTATAGAACCTATCACTAAAATACCCCTAGAGGGGGATAGGGCTAAGCGGAGCGAAAAGGGTTTTCCATGAGATGCTAAATGAAAACTATTAGCCCCGCACGAGGTTTGTGAATAAGTGATTGTCTGATAATGAGCAAGGAATATCCGTCTTTCTGCTAAACAGGATGTATTGCACTCATAATTCATTAGATCCTTTTTATGAATGTCAACTAAGTGTCGTAAGTAAATTGCTCCCGGTTGTTCAATCATTTGATAACCAGAGTCATTCTTTGATAAATGATCACTATGAGTCAAACTCAATAGAATTTGATCAATCCTTTTTTCTCTCGTTAAGGTGGAAAACGGAACCAAGAATTCTCTTTCTTTATCCTCAATCGCATCACAGTTCGCGATCCAGGATTCTATTTTATCGTCAATCAAACAACAATGACCGTTCACATTTTCTATTATTTGATCATAACGATAACGTTGACCAGAACAGAGAGAAGAGAAATCCCCTAGCTCTGTTATCAATGAATGGAGCTCTTTACTTGTATGACTTAGATGTCTCGTATTTTTCAAAAAAGCGATTCGATTGATGGGATTTGGTGTGATACTGATGAGATCGAAGAGATGGATAAGAAAAGATTTGCGTCCACCCCATAGCATCTTGCCGCCAGAGGCAGACACCCATAGTTCTTCTAGATAATCTACTAATTTTTCCAGAGCAACTAGAAAGAGCTTCTTTAAAGAATGATGTTCAGGGTACCTATCCAGAAGTTTTCGCAACTCCACGATGTATGATGGAATCATCAAAGATTGGGCCCTTGCGAAATCTCTCTGTAACTCACTATAGGCTCGGGAAAAAAAGATAAGGTGTGAAAAAAGGAGATATCCAGCAACAAGAAGAAGGAAAAGGATTGAATAGAGGAACTCCCGAACATTTGGCCATCTCAGATCTGTCGATATCGATGGTGACTCATTATTTCGATGAATCATTTCTTCATACAGAAGAAGCTTATGGAAACACTTACTCGAAATCTCACTTATCCGATTCCATTGTGAAAGACACAATTTTTTCTGAAGAATTCGCCATGATGTTCCGCATGGATCAGATATAGCATGACAAATGGACACAAATTTAGGACTGCTCCTTAGTATCGGCAATAGGTATGATGACCAAGTATCTAAAAACATCAACTTTAGCAAATTGTACCCTGTCGAGGTAAGGATAAATGGCATATATGTTTTGAATAGATTCCAGTTTGAGAGAATTGAAGAAACCCTATCTCCTTGCAAGGCTCTATCCATCTGCACTTTCTCAACCCATTTCTTTAGATAAAGACTCTGTTTTTTCTTTTTCCTCTTTTCGGATGATAAACATTTCTCAGAATGAATCAAACCCATGTTTGAATTGAAATTGAGATACTGATACAAGTTCTTCCCTTCTGAATCAGATAGATTCATATCTGAAAGAGGTTGACAATAAGTTCTTTCAAAATTGACTATCTGTCCCTCTGTTAGAGGTGTTCCAGAAATGTCTGCGATCGAGTAAATAGCTCTACGAACTAATGGATCAGATCGCATTGCAAGGTGGAAATATTTGTAAAAGTTATACCTTTCATCACCACTTTGTGGAAAATCCTTAGGTATGAATATGTTAGATACCTGTGACTCGATTGGTGAAATAGTATCTCTCTCCAAAAAAGCATGTTTTTTTTTGCCGCCGCACAAAGAAAATTTTGTGTTGCGAATGAACAAGATATTGAGGAATTGTCCATACGTAAAATCAAAATTCTTGATACGGGCCCTTTCCACATAAAAGGGGAATCTTTTGTTACAAAAGAAGCCGAAGTCATGTGGATTCTTCAAGAATCGAAGTCGATTTGCTTTATAAAAAGAAGATATCAATGAACTTCTATGAAATGGTTTCACGGGATTCAACCAATTGTCTTGATCGTGGGATATCATTGAGAAATAGGAATCCAAAGATTTCCTGCTATTATTTCTAGTATGGAATGAGTCAATCATCCCCTCTGGTTTCTTATTGAACAATAATTTAGATTTTTGGGAAGTCTCATGATCATCCAATAATAATGGTTTCCATTTTTTCAAATAAACGAGTTGAAGACCTATTGATTCTAAGAACTGATTGCAGAGTTGATCATTCGGACCTTTCAATTCAGAGACGCGGATCTCGGACCTATGAATGGGGGGGGTATTCCCGAAACTCACAAAGAAAAAAGGAAGTGAGTTAGACAAAAAAAGAAGTAACTTGGAGAAAACGAAAGGAAGGAACTTATACAAATCTTTTTTGTCGATAACCTCAGACCGATCACTCGAATATTGGTTAATACGTGATCGATATCGATCAATACGTAATCGATATCGATCGAAGACCACTTGAAAACGGCTCTTCTGCTCAGAAACGAAATGTTCCAAATGTTCCTGGAAATTCTTGCTCCCATTGGACCATTTGTATCTATATGCATTAGGGTCCCGATTCACGGATCTCTCGGTTCGAGAAATCAAAATAAGAGGATCGGACCATTTCTTTTGACTCTTTTTCAAATTCGATAAATGTTGGTTGATCGTATATTTCATAAAAGTTCTATGATTCAGAGTATCATTTCCTATTTGATCCCTTTGAATTCCATATTCGAAGTTGCGATCGGATCGATTCATTAAAAAGAATCGATTCAATACATTTCTTATGTACCCATGGGTGCTATATTGGATTTGAATCAGATTTCGGATCCATCTATATTGATTGACTGCCTCCACTATGTTGTTGCTAGCAAATACCACTATTTTTGGTTTTGGATCTTCCAAATCATTCCCGCAGGAGATCTGGACCCACCTTTTTCTGATCCTTCGATAAAAGGATTCATTCTCTTCGTAAAAAACAGGAGGTAGAACCAATAAAGATTTCTTTTTCGATTCATCCCTGGAGTTGAATACCTCAGCCAAGAATTGTTTTTGATCCAATACGGAAGAATCAATAGAAAAGGCAAATCCCTTATGATACACCAGATCCGGCTCGGTTATTGATAGAGTGAATAGATCTGCCATTTCTTGAAATCTCTCTTCTGAATCCAGTTCATCCTTCGGAACCATATCACATCCCGGATCTGATGAAATAGGATGAATTGAGACGGTCTTTTGTAAATACGTAATTGTCTTGAATAGATTAACTATTTCTTTATTTTCCGATCGCCGGGAAGGGACAAAAGAAACATCTTGTTCTTTCTTCAACAATTTCTGATCCACAGTGGACCTCTCAGTAGGATTCGAACCCAGATGAAGTTCTGACCATCCGTCAGAGAAAAAAGAAAGAATGGATCTTGTAGGATTCCCAAGAAATTCTTCGATTTCTTCCGGAGGGAGATGATTATTCATCTCCTTCTCACCTTCC